AAAATGGATGGTTTTGCGTCTATTACCAGTTCTTCCTCCTGAGTTGAGACCAATCTATCATATAGATGAGGATAAACTAGTGACCTCGGATATTAATGAAATCTATAGAAGAATTATCTATCGGAATAATACTCTTACAGATCTATTAACAACAAGTATAGCTACGCCAGAAGAATTAATAATATCTCAGGAAAAATTGCTGCAAGAAGCCGTGGATGCACTTCTTGATAATGGAATCTGCGGACAACCGATGAGGGATGATCATAATAGAGTTTACAAGTCTCTTTCAGATGTAATTGAAGGCAAAGAAGGAAGAGTTCGCGAGACTTTGCTTGGTAAACGGGTTGATTATTCAGGGCGGTCAGTGATTGTCGTGGGCCCTTCACTTTCGTTACATCGATGTGGATTGCCTCGCGAAATAGCAATAGAACTTTTCCAGGCATTTGTAATTCGTGACCTAATTAGAAAACATCTTGCTTCGAACATCGGAGTTGCTAAAAGTCAAATTCGAAAAAAAAAACCGATTGTATGGGAAATACTTCAGGAAATTCTGGATGACCATCCTGTATTGCTGAATAGAGCGCCTACTCTGCATAGATTAGGCATACAGGCATTCCTGCCCATTTTAGTGGAAGGGCGTGCTATTTGTTTACATCCATTAGTTTGTAAGGGCTTCAATGCAGACTTTGACGGGGATCAAATGGCTGTTCATGTGCCTTTATCTTTGGAGGCTCAAGCAGAGGCACGTTTACTTATGTTTTCTCATATGAATCTTTTGTCTCCAACTATTGGAGATCCCATTTCTGCACCAACTCAAGATATGCTTAGTGGACTCTATTTCTTAACGAGTGGAAATCGTCGGGGTATTTGTGTAAATAGGTATAATCCATGTAATCGTATAAACTATCAAAATGAAGATAATAACTATAAGTATACAAAAAAAAAAGAACCTTTTTTTTCTAATGCCTATGATGCAATTGGAGCTTATCGGCAAAAACGCATCAATTTAGGTAGTCCCTTGTGGCTGCGGTGGCGACTAGATCAACGCGTTATTGCTGCAAGAGAAACTCCCATCGAAATTCACTATGAATCTTTGGGGACCTATTATGAGATTTATGGACACTATCTAATAGTAAGAAGTATAAAAAAAGAAATTCTTTATATATATATTCGAACCACTCTCGGTCATATTTCTCTTTATCGAGAAATAGAAGAAGCCATACAGGGGTTTTGGCAGGGCTGTTGTAATTCTATGCTACCAGGGGGAATTCGAGTCTCGCCGGGTTAACTAGGACTATAATTGCAATTGCGGAATTTCTACGTGAATCAAGATCTAGAAAAGGAAGTTTTACAATCACTGACTCAAACCCATTGTCAAATTCTACTCAGCGCAATATGGAGGTACTGATGGCAGAACGGCCCACTCAGGTCTTTCACAATAAAATGATAGACGGAACTGCCATGAAACGACTTATTAGTCGATTTATTGATCACTATGGAATAGGATATACATCACATATCCTGGATCAAGTAAAGACTCTGGGTTTCCGACAAGCTACCGCCGCATCGATTTCATTAGGAATTGATGATCTTTTAACAATACCTTCTAAAAGATGGCTAGTTCAAGACGCTGAACAACAAAGTTTTATTTTGGAAAAACACCATCATTATGGGAATGTACACGCGGTAGAAAAATTACGTCAATCGATCGAGATCTGGTATGCCACAAGTGAATATTTGCGACAAGAAATGAATCCTAATTTTCGGATGACCGATCCTTTTAATCCAGTCCATATAATGTCTTTTTCGGGAGCCAGAGGAAATGCATCTCAGGTACATCAATTAGTAGGTATGAGAGGATTAATGTCGGATCCCCAAGGGCAAATGATTGATTTACCCATTCAAAGCAATTTACGCGAAGGACTCTCTTTAACAGAATATATTATTTCTTGTTACGGAGCCCGTAAAGGAGTTGTGGATACCGCTATCCGAACATCAGATGCAGGATATCTCACGCGCAGACTTGTTGAAGTAGTTCAACACATTGTTGTACGTCGAACAGATTGCGGCACCGTCCGAGGTATTTCTGTAAGTCCTCGAAATGGAATGATGGCGGACAGGATTTTTATACAAACATTAATTGGGCGTGTATTAGCAGATCATGTATATATAGGTTCGCGATGCATTGCTACTAGAAATCAAGATATTGGAGTTGGACTTGTCAATAGATTCATAACTTTTAGAGCACAACCAATCTCTATTCGAACTCCCTTTACTTGTAGGAGTACGTCGTGGATTTGTCAATTATGTTATGGCCGAAGTCCAGCTCATGACGACCTGGTCGAATTGGGAGAAGCTGTAGGTATTATTGCAGGTCAATCTATTGGAGAACCGGGCACTCAATTAACATTAAGAACTTTTCATACCGGCGGAGTATTCACAGGGGGTACTGCAGAACATGTGCGAGCCCCTTCTAATGGAAAAATAAAATTCAACGAGG